GAAAGAAATGATTGAATCAAAATAATTCTTTTTATTAAAGTTCTATTTCTGTCAGAGGGCAAGATGAATGTTCTATCATGTTCCATCACCACACTAAAAGTGTTATACGATATAGCCGGTGTGGAAGTAGGCCAACATTTCTATTGGCAAATAGGAGGTTTACAAGTCCATGCCCAAGTACTTATTACTTCTTGGGTTGTAATTGCTATCTTATTAGGTTCTGTCACCATAGCTGTTCGGAATCCACAAACCATTCCGACTGACGGTCAGAATTTCTTCGAATATGTTCTTGAATTCATTCGCGACGTGAGCAAAACTCAAATTGGAGAAGACTATGGTACTTGGGTTCCCTTTATTGGAACGATGTTTCTCTTTATCTTTGTTTCTAATTGGTCAGGGGCTCTTTTACCTTGGAAAATCATACAGTTACCCCACGGGGAGTTAGCCGCACCCACGAATGATATAAATACTACCGTTGCTTTAGCTTTACTCACGTCAGTGGCATATTTTTATGCGGGTCTTACCAAAAAAGGATTAGGTTATTTCGGTAAATACATTCAACCAACTCCAATCCTTTTACCCATTAACATCTTAGAAGATTTCACAAAACCTTTATCACTTAGTTTTCGACTTTTCGGGAATATATTAGCTGATGAATTAGTAGTTGTTGTTCTTGTTTCTTTAGTACCCTTAGTGGTTCCTATACCAGTTATGTTCCTTGGATTATTTACAAGCGGTATTCAAGCTCTTATTTTTGCAACTTTAGCTGCGGCTTATATAGGGGAATCTATGGAGGGTCATCATTGACTAGCCGTTTTCTTTTTTTTAGCTTAGCCCAACGCAATTTATGCCTGGCTCAACATAATCTACGTAAGGCCCATAAATCTAAAAATATGCTATATTAAGATCTATAATCTAGAGTAATGGCAAAAAAGATTATGATATGAGGGAATTGTTGTAAAAAAAGGATGTTCTATGGAACAATTTTAATTTCCGTTGATTTCATTCAACTCAATGATTCAATGATTGACCAAAATAAAATTATATTAAATAAAAAAATTGCATAGGCTTAGATCAATAAAATACTGAGATTTCCATGTAATCATTCGGCCTAATGAATTCATCCATTTAGATATTGTATCCATGTCAGAGATAATGATAACTAAAAGGAATAAAATAGTTTACAAAAAAGGAGAGTCCTAAAAAAAGGTTTAGTTAGGAAAGGGGGGTCAAACTAGGTATATGCAATCTAACGGCTAGAATTCAACTTTTGTAAATGTTTCGAAGAATTATTCTAGAATCCGATTGACTCTAAGATACGAATAATTGGTTTACGTTATGTAAGAAAGGCATGTATATGTGATAATTGACTAGTTATATATGAACTAAAGATATATATAATTTGCCCTACTCCTGTGAATTTCTATCGGGATTCCAATGGAAGTACTTCTCTTTCGTCTGTTCTGTGACTCTGAATTGAATGATGAAATTGAAAAAAAAAGAATGGTTCGGAACAAAAAATCGAACAACTAAAGTTATCTGAATTCACAAAGACAAAGGCGAGGATAGAAACTAAAAAAGAGATATTGAAGTAGTTTGGATGAGTCAATAAGATTTTATTCTTACTTAAATTAGGAATTCTTAGTTTGTATTGGATGAATCTTAGCGATGAAATAATAATATATAAGTTATAAGTAATTGTTTGATTGTATCATTAACCATTTTTTATTTTTATTTTTGTGCGAGGAACTTATTATGAATCCATTGATTTCTGCCGCTTCCGTTATTGCTGCTGGATTGGCCGTAGGGCTTGCTTCTATTGGACCTGGAGTTGGCCAAGGTACTGCTGCGGGCCAAGCTGTAGAAGGTATTGCGAGACAGCCTGAGGCGGAAGGAAAAATACGAGGTACTTTATTACTTAGTCTAGCTTTTATGGAAGCTTTAACAATTTATGGACTGGTTGTAGCATTAGCACTTTTATTTGCGAATCCTTTTGTTTAGTTTATGCGAATCCTTTTGTTTAGTTTAATAGTTTAATCCTGTAAAATTGCCTTGGACTTGCCACTTGCTTTTTATCAAGATTTCACTCCTACAATTATTTATTTGTTGAGACAATAACTCTGGGAAGGACTGATTTGAAGATGAGGAATTAACATACCGACTCGCTTTCTTCCTTCCCTTTCTTAGTCCAATGGAACTTTCCATTTTAGGAAATGTTGCAACAAATGAGGTATGTCACAATTGAGATGGGGCTTGGTACCTAGTTCTAATAAGAATAATGCTTATTGGGAATTTCAATAAAAAAACTTTGTTCTATTTTTTGAGTCTATCTATCTATCTATAAGGGGAGATCATATGAAAAATGTAACCGATTCTTTCGTTTCCTTGGTTCACTGGCCATCCGCCGGGAGTTTCGGGTTTAATACCGATATTTTAGCAACAAATCTAATAAATCTAAGTGTAGTGCTCGGTGTATTGATCTTTTTTGGAAAGGGAGTGT